GGTCCAAATGGCTTGGACTTGAGCAGGCTGAAAAAAGACATCCAACCTTGGCAAGAACGGCGTTCTGCGGAATATATGACCCATGCTCCTTTAGGTTCCTTAAATTCCGTGGGTGGCGTAGCTACTGAGATAAATGCAGTCAATTATGTTTCTCCTAGAAGTTGGTTAGCTACCTCTCATTTTGTTCTAGGATTCTTCCTTTTCGTGGGTCATTTATGGCATGCGGGAAGAGCTCGTGCAGCTGCAGCAGGATTTGAAAAAGGAATTGATCGTGATTTGGAACCTGTTCTTTTCATGACCCCTCTTAACTAAGACAGGAGATCAAATTCCGGAAGTAGGAATCAATTTTATTCCATCATTGGGATTAGGTCATACTTAAAAAGTATTCCTTTTTACTTTCTTTTTTCTGGCTCGGCTATCCTACCTAGCCGAGCCATTCCATCTTATGATACCAGGCTAAGCCAAAACAATAAAGAAAAAAACCTACTCAATGAGAAAAAGGAGAGAGAGGGATTCGAACCCTCGATAGTTCTGAACAAAGAACTATACCGGTTTTCAAGACCGGAGCTATCAACCACTCGGCCATCTCTCCGAAGGACAATCTCTATTTTATTTGTATTCCCCCGAATAGAACATGGTCATATGAGTTGATACCATCACTATCTGTAGAAACATACCAAGTGTGAATCTATAATAGATCGATGATCCAGCATGCCCGTTTGTAAAGTGAATAAAAATTTTTCCTCGACCCCATGTCTGAATAAAGTGGTAATAAGTTCTATAGGATCAATGGGTTCATGGTCAAATCCCTTCATGATAGAATTTATCACAATTTTTTGGCTTATATAGGGATCAAATGGTATAGTTCTGTTGATGGCTTGGAGGATTATAAGCATGACTATTGCTTTCCAATTGGCGGTTTTTGCATTAATTGCTACTTCCTCAATCTTACTGATTAGTGTACCTGTTGTATTTGCTTCTTCGGATGGTTGGTCAAGTAATAAAAATGTTGTATTTTCCGGTACATCATTATGGATTGGATTAGTCTTTCTGGTAGCTATACTTAATTCTCTCATTTCTTGAACCTAGTCAGCATTTCCCAGATAAAAAATGACCCCTCCCTCGAACCCCTTCGAGTTGTGAGACACATTTAAATTCAATACAATAAAAGATAAGTCTCAAAAAACTGGGGGGAGGGTTCAAAGTAAAACCTCTGGACTGAAAAAAAGAATGGAATTTAGAATTCAATTCTAATATAATAATATATTAATAGTAGAATAGAATAATGATAATCGTCCTGCACAAATATGATCCAGACATGACATAACATACATATGTTATGCACACATATACGTGCATATCAGGAACGAAAAAATGCGGATATGGTTGAATGGTAAAATTTCTCTTTGCCAAGGAGAAGGCGCGGGTTCGATTCCCGCTATCCGCCTATGCTGAAGTAATGTAATAGGATAAATGCTTGGGTATAGTTGACCACGATAGTGTAGTGGTTCTATCTTCACCCTTCTTTTCCTCTCATCCCAAAGGAAAAAGGTCATAAATAACTAGTTAAGAGAGTCAAACCTAAAATTTTTGACAAAAAAGGATATTGCGGGGACGGGATTTGAACCCGTGACCTCAAGGTTATGAGCCTTGCGAGCTACCAAGCTGCTCTACCCCGCGCGTACCCAAATAGCTGGGGACTAATAGACAAACAAGGGTTGGATGGGCCCCTCTACCATATCTATACAAATAGAATAACCCATTTATACAGAATGGTAAAGGGGCCCTCTATGATCATCGATCATAGAGATCCATAGAAACATGAAGGAATGTTTTGATCCTTACCAACTCGATCTTGTTGCCCCCGGCAACAAACACGCATGAACCATTTCACGAAGTATTTGTCCGGATAACCCAAAGTCTCGATAGTTAGCTCTCGGTCTTCCGGTCGAAAAACAACGTCGACGGAGACGTGTAGGTGCACTATTACGTGGTGGGGATTGTAATTTTCTATAAATTTCCCATTTGTCACTCAATGATGGAACTTTGCTTAGTTCTTCTTTTAAGGATTGGCGAATCAAATGATATTTCTGTTCCAACTTCTGCCTCTTCTTCTCCCTCTGAATCAAACTTTGCCTTGCCATAACGGTTCAGTTCCTATTATTATCAATGATACAAGTCGGATCCTAGATGTAAAAATATTAAGAAGGTGGGCCTCCTTCTCCATCGAAACAAAAAATTGTTGCCGATACAGGACATTCAAAAAAAGGAATTAACCAAATTTGCCCGATGTAGAGGCAATCAAGAAAGCTGCATAAGTAAATATATAACCCACAGAAAAGTGAGCTAATCCAACCAATCTTGCTTGCACAATGGAAAGAGCCACTGGTTTATCTCTCCACCGAATTAAATTAGCCAAAGGTGTGCGTTCATGAGCCCATGCTAAAGTTTCAATCAATTCCTGCCAATATCCACGCCAGGAAATTAAGAACATAAATCC